TGATCCCTTCCCGAACCAAACTTGAATCTTTCGATTCATTTGGCTCTCACGCTCAATTACTTCAATTTTTTTATGGTAAATTTCCATATCTTTTTTGAATGTAATGAACCTATCCTCTACTCTTTGTTCCTATTCGAACAAAATTGGAAATGAATCAATAATCCAAGGCTAGAATTTTTGGAGGACTCTTCTGACCAAACAAAAAATATGTAATTGTCAGCAAAGTTGTTTTTTTTTTTCAAATCCAAAAAAATTTTCTTATTTGAGATTTATTTTATAAATAGGTCATCAACTCAGCATTTGGCATTTAAACAAAAATGTAAAAAAAAGAAAAAAGTATGAACCCTTTTCCAATACCAATAAAAGTTTCAAATCTTTTTATCGATATGAGTGTTATATATCGATAAATTTCTAACTATTCCTTGGAAATGGGAAACCATTTCGGTATTAATATAGTGGTAGAAAGAGTACCATGCTGTGGCTGAACTTCAAACGGTTTAGCTTTAACCATGTTAATAGTTCCACGTTATTGGTTGCTAGAGAATCAAAGTATATTTACCAACGAATCACGAAATGCTATGGTTCTTACATATGATTATATGATTTCTTAATTTATTCAGAAGTAATTCGCGAGATCATGCACCTTTCTTTACTAGTTATACCGAAAAGAGGTGCAGCTGGTTGAATCCAGTCTATTCTTGAAATAAACAACTCGCACACACTCCCTTTCCAAAAAAGATCAATACGCCAATCACTACACTTAGATTTATTGGATTTGTTGCTAAAATATCGGTATTAAATCCGAAACTCCCGGCAGATGGCCAGTGACCCGGGGAAACGAAAGAATCGGTTACATTTTTCATATGATCTCCTCTTATAGATAGACTAAAAAATCGAACATTCTTTTTTGTTGTATTACTTGACCTATTTCCTATTTAGAAATCGAAAATAGATTCAAAATCTATTCCATTGCGCAATGTATTTTCTTTTTCAATTGAGATTTCCAATAAGAATCAGACTTATTCGAATAGGATTAGGCACCGGGGTTTCGTGTAAATTGCGAAATACCTACTTGCACCATTTCCTAAAAAGCAAAGCTTTCGTTGGGCTAAGAAGGGGAAGGAAGAAAGCGAGTCAGTAACACTAATTCCTCATCCTCAAATCAGCCCTTCCCCCCGGTTTTTCTCAACGAATAAGCAATTGTAGGAGCGAAATCCGAAATCTTGGTATAATGCGAAAAGGCAAGGAGGCAAGCCAAAGAAAGAAAAAAATACGTATTTTTTTCGGATTAGGATTAAACAAAAGGATTCGCAAATAAAAGAGCTAATGCTACAACCAATCCATAAATTGTTAAAGCTTCCATAAAAGCCAAACTAAGCAATAAAGTACCGCGTATTTTACCCTCTGCTTCGGGCTGTCTCGCAATACCTTCTACAGCTTGGCCTGCAGCAGTACCTTGACCAACTCCTGGTCCAATAGAAGCAAGCCCTACAGCCAATCCAGCAGCAATAACGGAAGCGGCAGAAATAAGTGGATTCATGATAAGTTCCTCACACAAAAAAAAAAGAAATGGTTAATGATACAATCAACGAAAAAATTTTGACTGAATTATTCCATCGACTAAGATTCAGCCAGTCGAAGTCAGTAAGAACTCCGAATTGAAATAAAAATATTCCATCAGATCATCAGAAAGGGTTTCTCCTTTTTAGTTCCTATTTGTTGAGTCTTTCCTGAATCTATACAACGTGAGTTTCTCATTTCCTTCTTTCTAACCATTCGTTGAATTCTTCGACCCTTTCTTGCTTGATTTTCTTTGTTTATTCATTCAATTCATAGTCATAAATAAATGAAAAAAAACATAAAAAAAGACTTCTATTAATATCCCCCTAAATTAAAGTAGGGCTTAATATTAGTTCATATATAAATAGTCAATATCTAATATCCAATATACATGCCTTTCTTCCATAACGTAAACCCAGCATTCTACCTTAAATTCAATTGGATTCTAGAATCTTTCTTTGAATTGAAACAGCTACAGGAGTTGGCTTATAACTATTCGATTCCATATGCCCAGTTCGGCCTTTCTATACTAAACAACCCCCCTCTAATATCCCTTTTCTATTACTATAGAACATACTTGAGAACATACAAGTATGTTCCCTAAGTAGATTATCTTGAAACATATATTGACTTGATATAAGAAAAAATAGTCTTTCGAAAATGAATTAATGATGACCCTCCATAGATTCGCCTATATAAGCTGCGGCTAAAGTTGCAAAAATAAGAGCCTGAATACCACTTGTAAATAATCCAAGAAACATGACAGGTATAGGAACTACTAAAGGGACTAAAGAAACAAGAACAACAACGACTAATTCATCGGCTAATATATTTCCGAAAAGTCGAAAACTAAGGGATAGAGGTTTTGTGAAATCTTCTAAGATGTTAATGGGTAAAAGAATTGGGGTTGGTTGAATGTATTTACTAAAATAACCTAATC